ATCGGATTTTTAATGTATTTCATCAATCTAAGTGGAATAAACAAACTGGATTCCTTGTTGGTTTTGGTTAGTCAAATTCCAACGAAAACCACATAATTGAAAGAAATGAAATGTCCGAATTTGAGATTTATATGATCAATAAACTAAGGTTTTGTTGTTATCGACCATGGAATTCGACAGAAGCAATGAGAAATAGATACGAATAAAGCAGGATTAAGGGGGGAAATCAAAAAATAGTAGAGAAAAGTTATACAAAGTTATATACAAATCACTACCCCCCCTTGGTATTTCTTTAATTGAATTTCGTTTGATTAGGTCGAAGTTCCTTAAAAACTTCTGCCTTCTTTAAAATATCCTGAACAGTTCCTGTAGGTTGAGCACCCTTTTCAAGGAAATATAGAATAGCAGGAACATTTAAATAAGTTTGATTCTTCAGTGGATCATAAAAACCCACTTTTCGAAGATCTTTTCCTTCTCTTCGGGATCGAACATCAATTGCAACGATTCGATAGACGGCTCATTGGGATAGATGTAAATGAACAATACCCCCCCTAGAAACGTATAGGAAGTTTTCTCCTCGTACGGCTCGAGAAAAAATGATTTGATTCGAAGTTTTGTCTATGTATGGAATTCTAATAAATGACAAATGAGCCTATAAAATCAATTAGACTATGATTTTAGTCTTGTTTTTTCTTCTTCCTTCCTGAAAATGAAAAAGAAACCATTCGTACTCATAACTCAAGTTGGATAACTCTCAAATAGCTTAAAGGAAAAAATCTTTAATAAATTTCATTTATTGAGTGGTCTTTACCCCCTTTTGTTTGTCTCGTTTAAAATTCTATTTTGATTCTTCAGTCTGATCCAGTTATTGAGACTATCGAGACAATTAAAAGGGTGTTTCCTTGTTCTGGGATCCTTTATCTTTGTTTTAAATCATTGGGTTTAGACATTACTTCGGTGCTTCTTAATCCTTTCAAAATGGCAGCAACATACCCTTTTTTGTGATTTCTCTTTCTATCAAAGAATCCTACGGACAGTTGATTCCCGCGTGATACACTTTGGATCGAAAACGTTTGATCAATTCCAACAGGTTTTGCTTTTGAATTGGAAACTTGCTCAAATTGGATCCTTTCCATTTCTATCTCGAAGATATATTTACGAAGTTGTTCCAATTTATTGATTGGCATTAACCCTAGATCCTTGCCCCCGAGAAATGAATTAATCCTTTCCACTCGAGCTCCATCGTGGACTATTTACAACCCAACAAAAAGCAAAAAACGAAGGGTTCGAGTGGAACAGAACAAACGATGTCGAGCCAAGAGCACCTTCATTCCTATATAAATATAAAATAGCGGATGTAAAAATCCACAACGGATCTGTCCTTCAAGTCGCACGTTGCTTTCTACCACATCGTTTCAAACGAAGTTTTACCATAACATTCCTCTAATTTGGAACCGGTCTGGAATTGATTCAATCATGGAATCATGAATAGTCATTGGTTCAGTTGTACATAGACATCGCGTAATCTATACTTTTTCTTCTATATATGATATGTGTAAAATATGATATGTGTAAAGATTTTTCTGAAGAAGTCTTAGCAAGACACCATCTTTAACATATATATAAAGAAATAGAAATAGATAAACAAATAAATAAGTTCTTTTTGAGTCTGCTACTTCAAGTGACTCAATAGGATAGATTGACCTATTTCCTACTTTTTGAGTACCAAAGATTCAACTTACAAGGAATCATTCAAAATATTTATTAAAACTATTTCGAATGGAAAAAGGTTCCTATTTAGACATCATTAAAAGATAAGTCTTTTTTTTTTAATTGACCCATCACTGATTTCAAATAGATAAATAGATCACAGAAAAGAAGAAAGAAATCCCATTTTTTTTTTCATGAGATGGATAAAAAAACTGATGTAAGGTAAGATTTGAATCTTTATTCTTTTCATCTGATTGCGAAAATCCAAATCGAAAAAATCGAGAGGGGTTTTCGTATCTATCAGATAGACTGAACAATTGTCACTGTTATAGATATTCTATAATACTTAATTTAACTAATTTGAACTTAATTTAACTAATTTTAGTTTAAAAAATTTAATTGAAATAGAACGATACATATAAGCTAAACATTTCCTCATTTTATATGCATTTTGTTTAACATGGGGTTGAGTAATATTTCAATAATCGAATCTTGTCATAAAGTGAATAAAAGGGATAGGATAAATCACCCCTGCCTCAATCCAATCGTTACATAGATTTACAATTCTTCATTATAGCCAAACAAAAAAAATACCTAAATAAAATAAAAAAACGAGATTCAAAGAAAATACATCGATTCCATAACATATAAACATATATATATATGTTATTTGATCATTTGTTAATGAGATTTGGACAGATACAGATATTTAAATTAATACTGATTATCTCCTATCCACTCCCCTATTCTTTCTATGGGAATGATAGAGCAAAAAAAAAGGAATCCTGATCCGGTATGGGAAATGACTTGTCTAGTTACAAAGACAAACAATAAGTCCAAATTTAGTCAAGCTTTAGTCTAACCCACTAAGAGACTTAGTCCTATTGATTGAATTTTATTAGTATCAAGAACTCGCTCTTGTTTCGAATTCAGAGATCTCGAGAAAAATCTAATTACTAATTAGACTCCCTCATTTACGGGAGAAATAATAAGAGATAGGGAATATAGATTCTTTTGCATCTCGATTCAAAATACATCCATCGTTGAAAATTCAAATAGATATGGGATGGAAAGTTTTTCCAAGTAACTAACTTCCCTAAATATCAAAGGGAATGAACATATGATGAAAAGCCCACCCAACTTTTTTGAATTCAAACTCTTTTGTTTTGATCCATGTTCTCATCTTACCTGATAAAAAATAGATTCAGGTCCAGATGCGTGTCATCTGAACTCGATTCAGTTCAGTTTGTGAAAAAAGATATGATTCATATAAGATATAAAAGAATCACATTCCATCTAAAATTAGACTTTAAACAGAAAGTTGTTCAAGAAAACAATCTTTATTCTAAAATTATAAAAAAATGGATATGGCTCTGGGACGGAAGGATTCGAACCTCCGAATAGCGGGACCAAAACCCGTTGCCTTACCACTTGGCCACGCCCCATTATCAATTTCTAATCTACACTAAGAAACAATAATATTGTTATTGGTTGTTTGTCAACTCCAATCCAAATATCTATAGAATAGATTATTACTAGGATTTTAATCCATATAGATATAGAATTCAACTTAATTTATTGATCATTACATATAATTCAATTAAGATATTGTATGAAAGTATGATTTCTTCTATTCTCCTTTGAGAATTGGAGGATTTTTGATTGGGTGGGTTCAAAGAAAAAGAAGGATTTTTTGTATACCTTACTTCCTTTCTTCCTTATATCAATAACTCAATCAAAATGCAATTATCTCCAAGAACAAAATGTCTGTTATGCTTAATATCTTTAGTTTGATCTGTATTTGTCTTAATTCTGCCCTTTATTCGAGTAGTTTTTTCTTCGGCAAATTGCCCGAAGCCTATGCTTTTTTGAATCCAATCGTAGATGTTATGCCAGTCATACCTCTGTTTTTTTTTCTCTTAGCCTTTGTTTGGCAAGCTGCTGTAAGTTTTCGATGAGATCCTTAATAATATCCTAGAAGATTCATGATTTCTTCGAGAAAAAATTCTCTAACAATTGATAAAATCAGATAAGTTTTAGAGTCTGAACCCTCGATTCACACATTGAAATTCTTGGATAGTCGCCATAAATCCGGCTTACCCCATTTCCTCCTTTTTTTGACCCTTTTCCAGTGAAAGACCCTAACCCTATATATTAAATATTAATTATATTAGGGTCTCCCACAATATCGAATTTGGATATGAAAGAAATTTTTGTTAATGAAAAACTCTTATTCCAAATAAATTTCTGACAATTCATTTTTATTTCTAGAAAAACCTCATTTCTTGGTGTCAAAATAGGATATGTGGTAGAAAAATGGAAGATCTATTCTCTTTTTTTTTTTTCAAAAAAAAATCATCTTGGAGATTGTGTAATGCTTACTCTGAAACTCTTCGTTTATACCGTAGTGATATTTTTTGTTTCTCTCTTCATCTTTGGATTCCTATCTAATGATCCAGGACGTAATCCTGGACGTGAAGAATAAAATCCAAAGGGTTTTCCTTGGTTCATTTTCCAATTTTCTTAGGATTTTATCTATTCCACACGTTTAACTAAGATTTCAAAAATTGGAAAAATAAATAAATAAATAAATCAAGTCATCAACGGAACCGGAAAGAGAGGGATTCGAACCCTCGGTACGAATAACTCGTACAACGGATTAGCAATCCGACGCTTTAGTCCACTCAGCCATCTCTCCCAATTGAAAAAGAGAATTACTAGATTACACATAATGTAAGGAGTCTTTCTTTCTCTATTCTATAGAGATATACAAATTAGGAATTTCTTTTAGATTAGATAAAGGAAGGGCTCGAACAAGCCTATAAATAAAAAATAAAGAAGACATCTTTGTGTTGATTTTGTTCGAAAGGCCCTTCTTATTCTGATGGCCTGGCCTGGTCAGTACCTAGCCGGGCCCCTTTTTTTGTTCCAACGAATTATAGATAAATAATGATTTATTTAATTTGAAAACAAAAATGCTTGTTATTTATTATATTCAATTGAATATAAAATATTCAAGCAACAACAAAAAGAAGAAAGACTATTTCCATTCTTTTTATTTTTCTATTTGAATTTTAGTTTCATTTTCGGAACTAAAAAAGAAACTATCGATTTTTCCACAATGCATTTTTCTGTTATGATTTTAGTGTTTTTTGTGATCCGTAGCTATCAAAACTTCTTCAGCAAAAGATAAAACGTTAGTTATTTAATTTAAATAAAATGAACCCTCCTTTCAGAATCTCATTAAATTGTAAATCCCCCCCACGAAAAATTTCAACACTCTAATTTTG